AATAAAGTGCCTGAAAAAGGATTATCTTGATAGGATAAATCATACACAATTTATGTGTCTTTATTAGCCCCCTGCCGCACCTCATTTAAATGTAATTGCTGCTATACAACAAAAAAAGCGCACTACATTTGATAGAATTAAACTAACCCCTCAAGCATCAAAAGCTTATATACCTCGTATACTAAAATGTATTATTAAATAGTTAAAAAGGTAAGCTAAATAAGCTACTGGGTTCATACCCCACTTATGAAGGTCAATCCTTTCCTTTTTAATTTTTAATAATTTAACAAATTTTATATTTCTCTTAATATTGTTTTTAGGAAGAATTATTTCAGTTTCATCCAACTCCTGACTAGGAGCGTGAATAGGTCTGGAAATTAATTTATTAGCTTTTATCCCTCTATTAATTAATTTAAAATACCTAACCTCGACTGAAGCGTCCTTAAAATACTTTATTGTTCAAGCCCTAGCTTCAACAACCTTACTTTTTGTTGTTTTGATACTAACCTTCAATCAAAATTTCTTACCTCAATTTAATTTTCAATTAAATATCATTTTAGACTCTGCCCTTTTAATAAAAATAGGGGCCGCGCCCTTTCATTCATGATTTCCCGAAGTTATAGAAGGACTATCTTGATGAATAAGATTTATCTTAATAACTTGACAAAAAATTGCACCTATAATACTAATTTCTTACTGTTTTTTTTACAAATTTATCATCGTAGTAATTATTCTAAGAATCGCGATTGGATCCATTGGTGGATTAAACCAAACAAATTTACGAAGATTAATAGCATATTCATCAATTAATCACCTAGGATGGATATTAAGTAGATTAATTATTTCTCTAAGATACTGATTAATTTATTTTATATTCTATGCCGCTTTATCCCTATCGATTATTCTAATATTAAATTCTTTCAATATTTTTTACTTCAATCAAATCTTTTTTATAATAGGCAACAACCCAATCATTAAATTTTCTTTTTTTTGTAATTTATTATCCCTGGGTGGGTTACCCCCCTTCGCCGGATTCATACCCAAATGAATTATTATCCAAGCACTTAGTGAAGTAAATTTATTTATTATCGTCACTATAGTAACAATAACATTAATCACATTGTATTTTTATATGCGATTAACTTATTCCGCCTTCATAATTAATTCAACTCAACTTTCATGAAATAAGCCGTGAATTAATAAAATAACAAAACCTATAATACTACTAAATTTTTTTTCTTTATTCGGGCTAATATCCATTTTTATCATCTATCCTATTATTTAAGTTTTGGGGCTAGTAATTACCCTCCTTTAAATTTGCAATTTAAAATCATATATTGAATACAAAACCTTTTTAAGGTTTTAAGTTAATTAAACTAATAGCCTTCAAAGCTGTAAATATAGAAAATTCTTTAAACCTTAATTGGTAAAAGAGATAATATATCCCATGAGTAAATTTACAGTTTACTACCTTAAATCAGCCATTTTACCTAAACGCAAAAATGATTATTTTCAACTAACCACAAAGATATTGGAACTTTATATTTTTTATTTGGAATCTGAGCAGGACTTGTAGGAACAAGCTTAAGCTTACTAATCCGCGCAGAATTGGGACAGCCAGGATCTTTAATTGGTGATGACCAAATTTATAATGTAATCGTTACAGCACACGCTTTTGTTATAATTTTTTTTATAGTTATACCTATTGTAATTGGAGGATTCGGAAATTGATTAGTACCTTTGATACTTGCCGCACCTGACATAGCCTTCCCCCGGATAAATAACATAAGTTTTTGATTGTTGCCCCCCTCATTAACTTTATTATTAGCCTCATCTGTTGTCGAAAGAGGGGCGGGAACAGGATGAACAGTCTACCCACCACTATCAGCAGGAATTGCCCACGCGGGGGCATCAGTAGACCTCGCCATCTTCAGATTACACCTCGCAGGTGTTTCGTCCATCTTGGGGGCAGTAAATTTTATTACCACAGTTATTAATATGCGACTATCGTATATAACACTAGACCGCATGCCCCTATTCGTTTGATCTGTTGTTATTACAGCCATTCTTTTACTATTATCATTACCCGTTTTAGCAGGAGCAATTACAATATTATTAACTGATCGAAATTTAAACACATCCTTTTTTGACCCCGCAGGAGGAGGTGATCCTATTTTATACCAACACTTATTTTGATTTTTTGGCCACCCAGAAGTTTATATCCTAATTTTACCTGGATTTGGAATAATTAGACACATTATTGCCCAAGAAAGTGGAAAAAAAGAAACCTTCGGGGCCCTAGGTATAATTTATGCAATATTAGCAATTGGATTATTAGGATTTGTAGTATGGGCACATCATATATTTACAGTAGGAATAGATGTAGATACACGTGCATATTTCACATCAGCAACTATAATTATTGCAGTACCCACAGGAATTAAAGTATTCAGTTGACTGGCTACCCTACACGGGTCACAATTCACCTACTCGCCCGCTCTATTATGGGCCCTAGGATTTGTATTTTTGTTCACAGTGGGGGGGCTAACAGGTGTCATTCTAGCTAATTCATCTATTGATATTATCTTGCACGACACCTATTACGTGGTAGCTCACTTTCACTACGTTCTCTCCATAGGAGCTGTATTTGCCATTATGGCAGGATTTGTTCATTGATACCCCCTGTTTACTGGGCTAACTATAAACAATTTATGACTAAAAATTCAATTTATCGGCATATTCGTAGGAGTTAACTTAACTTTTTTCCCTCAACACTTCTTGGGATTAAGAGGTATACCACGACGATATTCCGACTATCCGGATGCTTATACTTCCTGAAATATCATCTCCTCTATAGGGTCACTTATTTCCTTTGTCGCTGTTTTATTTTTTTTCTTTATCATATGAGAAAGAATATTCCTCAACCGAGTAATTCTTTTCTCAGCACAATTGCCCTCATCCATTGAATGATTACAAAAATATCCCCCAGCTGAACACAGATACTCAGAACTTCCTATTTTAACTAAATTCTAATATGGCAGAATAGTGCAATAATTTTAAGCATTATAAATAAAGAATCTTCTTTTATTAGAAAATGGCAACATGATCCAATTTATCCCTTCAAAATAGAACATCACCCCTAATAGAACAATTAATTTTTTTCCATGACCATACACTCTTAATTCTAATAATAATTACTATTCTAGTAGCCTACCTACTATCAACATTATTTTTTAATAAATTTATTAATCGATTTTTACTGGAAGGACAAACAATTGAAATTATCTGAACCATTTTACCAGCTGTTACTTTAATTTTTATCGCACTTCCGTCTCTACGTCTTCTTTATTTACTAGATGAAGTAGATAATCCGTCTATTACATTAAAAGCAATCGGGCACCAATGATACTGAAGCTATGAATACTCAGATTTTATTAATGTAGAATTTGATTCATACATAACTCCTACAAATGAATTATCAACTAACGGATTCCGATTATTAGATGTAGATAACCGAACAACTTTGCCCGCCAATACACAAGTACGTATATTAATCACAGCAGCTGATGTTTTACACTCATGAACAGTACCAGCCATAGGAGTTAAAATTGATGCAACCCCAGGACGCCTAAACCAAACAAATTTTTTCATTAACCGTCCCGGATTATTTTTCGGGCAATGCTCAGAAATTTGTGGGGCAAACCACAGATTTATACCTATTGTAATCGAAAGTACTCCCATAAAAATTTTTATTAACTGAGTTAAAATAAATTCATCATTAGATGGCTGAAAGCAAGTATTGGTCTCTTAAACCACATTATAGTAAATTAGCAATTACTTCTAATGAAAAAAGTTAGTTAAAAAATAACATTAATATGTCAAGTTAAAATTATTAGTAACTTAATACTTTTTGATTCCACAAATAAGTCCTCTCAGATGATGAATACTATTCATATATTTTATTCTATCAATATTAATATTTTCAATTATAAATTATTATATTTTCTTCTATTCTACAACAAAAAAAGACTCGGTTAAATTAAAAATTAAATCAATAAACTGAAAATGATAACTAATCTATTCTCAATATTCGATCCCTCAACTAATATAATAAATCTTTCATTGAATTGACTAAGCACAATTTTAGGAATATTAATTATTCCTAATATATACTGATTAGTACCCTCACGGTTTAATATTCTATGATTTAATATTTTACACACTCTCCACAAAGAGTTTAAAACTCTTATTGGTAACCCTCAATCATTCGGCAGAACATTTATTTTTGTATCTTTATTCTCTTTTATTATATTCAATAATTTCATAGGATTATTCCCGTATATTTTCACAAGAACCAGACACTTAACAATAACATTAACACTAGCCCTACCCCTATGACTCAGATTTATTTTATATGGATGAATTAATCACACAACCCACATATTCGCCCACTTAGTCCCCCAAGGAACTCCACCCGTTTTAATACCATTTATAGTTTGTATTGAAACAATTAGAAACTTAATTCGGCCGGGAACTCTAGCAGTTCGATTAGCTGCAAATATAATTGCCGGCCATTTATTATTAACTCTGCTAGGAAGCACGGGCCCGTCCATAAATATAATCATAATTAATCTATTATTAATTACTCAATTAGCTCTATTAACCCTAGAAACAGCCGTTGCAATTATTCAATCTTACGTATTTGCAGTTCTCAGAACACTATACTCAAGAGAAGTAATTTAATTTAAATTTAATGTCAACACATAATAATCACCCCTATCACTTAGTCGACTTTAGTCCCTGGCCCTTAACTGGTGCCCTAGCAGCACTAACCACAACAGCAGGCCTTGTGAAATGATTCCATCAATATGATATATCTCTATTAATACTAGGTAATATAATTACAATTTTAACAATAATCCAATGATGACGAGACGTTGTGCGGGAAAGAACATTACAGGGTCTACACACCTCTAATGTTATCGCAGGACTTCGATGAGGAATAATCTTATTTATCGTCTCAGAAGTATTTTTTTTTATTAGATTTTTCTGAGCTTTTTTCCACAGAAGCCTGTCGCCCACAGTTGAATTAGGATTATCTTGACCCCCAGCAGGTGTCACACCCTTCAACCCCCTTGAAATTCCCCTCTTAAATACAGTAATTCTTTTATCATCAGGTGTAACAATTACCTGAGCTCATCACAGATTAATAACCAATAATTATACACAAACAGCCCAAGGACTGTTATTCACGGTATTACTAGGTGTTTATTTCACTATACTTCAAGCATATGAATATATTGAGGCGCCTTTCACAATTGCAGACTCAGTTTACGGAGCAACTTTTTTTGTAGCTACTGGGTTCCACGGATTACATGTTCTAATCGGAACCACATTTTTAATAATTTGTCTCGCCCGCCACATTAATTTCCACTTTTCCTCGAACCATCACTTTGGATTTGAGGCGGCCGCCTGATACTGACATTTCGTCGATGTAGTTTGATTATTTTTATATATCTCAATCTATTGATGGGGAGGATAAATTTATATAGTATATTAGTATATTTGACTTCCAATCAAAAGGACTAAATTATTTTAGTATAAATAATTTTAATTATATTAACAACAGCAACAATTCTGCTTACAATTAGTTTTATTGTAATAATTTTAGCCTCTGTTCTGTCAAAAAAATCCTTTTATGACCGAGAAAAAAATTCACCCTTTGAATGTGGATTTGACCCCAAATGTTCAGCTCGGATACCATTCTCATTACATTTTTTTTTAATCGCCATCATTTTTCTAATCTTCGATGTAGAAATCGCACTACTTTTACCCATCATGATTATTCTAAAAATATCAAATTTATTTGCATGAATGTTAACATCAATATTTTTTGTTTTCATTCTACTAGTAGGACTTTATCATGAATGAAACCAAGGAGCTCTAGAATGAACCAAATAATATAGGATTATAGTTAATTATAACATTTGAATTGCACTCAAAAAGTATTGGAATCACCAATTTATCTTAAATAAATTTGTAGCGAGCCGCAATTAGTTTCGACCTAAGTTATGGTGGAGTTTAAACCACCCAAATTTATAAAAAATTAACTGAAGCCAAAAAGAGGCCTATCACTGTTAATGATAAAAATGAATTTATACTCCGGTTAAAAAAATATGATGATCGAGAAAAAGCTGCTAACTTATTTCTTTAGTGGTTTAATTCCATTAATATTTTTATTGTTTATATAGTTTAATTTAAAACGTTACATTTTCATTGTAAAAATAAAATTTATTTTTTTTWAWAWWTATWTTTTYTTATAAATATATTTTCTTATTTAAAAGTAAATTTACTACCTTAACATCTTCAATGTTACGCTCTTTACCCTTGAGCTATTTAAATAATACACTATAAGTATAAACATCAAGCCGATTCAAGAAATAAATACAATTAAATAAATTTTAAAATTATTAAATTGTAAAAGAGTATTCTTCTCAGTAAATTTATTTAAATAAAAAGAAATAGATTGTGCCCCAAAATATTCGTTCCAACCTTGATCAACAGTTTTAATAACAACATAACCTAACTTTAAAAATCCATAATTTATCAACGAAGTAGAAATAACTGGCATGAATCATATTCCACCTAAAAAATTACTTAAATTATAATTTTTTAAAACACTTAAATCTCAGCTTATCTTAAACTGAAAAATTTCGTAACCTAATAGCCCACCCAACAAACTTACAGTTAAAGTTATATACTTCATAAAAAATGGTAAACAAATTACTTCCGGCGTGGGGATAATTAATCATCTTAATATTCTTCCACCCATAATAGCCAAAAATAATAAACCTAATATACCCTTCAACATAATTCAATAACTATCACTAATTAATCTAACACTAAAAAAATTAAACACTCCGGTCAATCTATAATAAGTCAAGCGGAAAGAATAACAAACAGTTAAACCAGTAGACAAAAAATAAAGTAAATAAATTAAATAATTTATTCTTCTTATAGACACAGTTTCTAAAATTAAATCCTTGGAATAAAACCCAGCTAAAAAGGGCATGCCACATAAAGCCAAATTAGATACATTAAAACAAGTGCAAGTTAAAGGTAATATATTAATTAAACCACCTATAAATCGAATATCTTGAGTGTTATTTACTCTATGAATTACTGAGCCCGCGCATATAAACAATAAGGCCTTGAATAAAGCATGAGTTAATAAATGAAAAAAAGCTAAATAAGAATAACCTAACGATAAAATACTTATTATTAACCCCAATTGTCTTAATGTAGATAAAGCAATAATTTTTTTTAAGTCAAATTCATAATTTGCGCCCAACCCAGCCATAAATATTGTTAAAACAGAAAATAACAGTAATAGCTTTCTTAAATAAGTATTTACAAACAAGATATTAAAACGAATCAATAAATAAACACCAGCTGTTACTAAAGTAGAAGAATGTACTAAAGCAGAAACAGGAGTAGGGGCCGCCATAGCCGCGGGTAACCAAGAAGAGAAAGGAATCTGGGCTCTCTTAGTTATAGCAGCTAAAACAACTAATCACGAGATAATAACTATTTGAAAATCACCCCTTATAACCTCTAAATAATAAATATAATTTCAACTTCCATAATTTAATATTCAAGCAATAGCTAATAATAAAGCTACATCCCCCACTCGATTAGTTAAAGCAGTAATTATTCCAGCGTTATAAGACTTAACATTCTGATAATAAATAACTAAACAATAAGATACTAAACCTAAGCCGTCCCATCCTAATAAGATACTAATTAAATTAGGTGAAATAATTAAAAATATCATTGATAAAACAAACATCAAAACCAAAATAATAAATCGCAATAAATTCTCATCACCATTCATATAATCATCTCTATAATAAATTACTATTGAAGAAATAAATAATACAAAACTTATAAAAATTAAAGATATTCAATCCAATAAAACAGTTATAACAACTAAAGAACTGTTTAAACTTAAAATTTCCCATTCAATAAAAATAACTAAATCATTAATAATAAAATATAAGCCTCTAACAAAATTTAATAAAGAAAAAAATAAAAGAAATAAAAAAGAAATAAAACAAATTGATAACCCAATTATTTAAAATAAATAAATTACATCTCTGACACCACAAGTCAACGTTTTAATTAAACTATTCAAATATAATCAAAGTATACAATATTCTCCCCTTAAAATCAATAAATTCAAGGGAATTCAATGTAACATTAATAAAATAAACTCACGAATTCTACCGTTAAAACATCTGTACAAGCCAGAATAAATTTCACCGTGTTGACTATAAGAATATAAATATAAAGAATAAGCTGCGCCAAAAAAAGATAATAAAGCAATAAAAAATATAGTAAATCATGATCAACCCACGATTCTGTTTAATAAACTAATTTCACCTAATAAATTTAAAGAAGGCGGAGCTGCTATATTAGAAGATCTAAGTAAAAATCATCATAAACACATTCTAGGTATAAAATTTATTATACCTTTATTGATTAATAAGCTACGACTACCTCTGCGCTCATAACTAATATTAGCTAAACAAAATAAACCCGATGAACATAACCCATGACCAATTATTAAAGTGTAAGAACCTCTGTAACCTCAATAAGTTATAGTTATAATTCCCACAATTACTAAACTTATATGTGAAACAGAAGAGTATGCAATTAAAGATTTTAAATCAACCTGACGCATACAAATTAAACTAACAATTACCCCCCCGATTAAAGAAATAATTACTCAAATAAAATTTAAATTAACACCCAAAGAAACAACTAACTTTAAAACCCGAACCATTCCGTAACCACCCAATTTCAATAAAATACCAGCTAAAATTATTGAACCAGAAATTGGAGCCTCAACGTGAGCCTTAGGTAATCACAAATGTACTAAAAACATAGGTATTTTTACTAAAAAGGCAAATAAAATAATTAAATAAAATAAATAATTTATAATAAAATCTTCCTTAAATATAAAATATATCAAACTTGTATTCTCGCTGTACAAATAAAAAATACCTGACAGCATAGGCAAAGAAGCAAACAAAGTATAAAAAAGTAAATAAATACCCGCCTGAAGACGCTCGGGCTGATACCCCCAACCAATAATTAAAAATAAAGTAGGAATTAAACTAGATTCAAAAAATAAATAAAAATAAAACAAATTCAAAGAAGAAAATGTTAAAAACAATATTAATAATAAAAAAAAAATATTCAGTGTAAAAAAATTATAATTATATCCCCCCCGGTAAATAGATTCACTCGCAGTTAACATTAAACCACAAATTCAAAAAGTTAACAAAATTAAGCCGAAAGAAATTAAATCCATACCTATAAAATATCTTAAATAACAAAAAAGATTAACAGGTTGAATATACATTATAAAAATCAATCTTAAAATAAACAACATACACTGAACCAATCAATATGAACCTATTATAAAACTCAAAGGAATCAAAAATAAAATAGTTATTAAAATTCTTAACATTAACTCAAAATATTTAAAGATTGGAAATAATCATTACCATGAGTACGAACTATACTTACCAAAATTGATAAGCCCAAAGACCCCTCACAAACGCTGAATGTTAAAAAAATTATAGAAAAAAAAAATTCAAAATTAAAATATATTAATCTTATAATTAATAAAAAAAATAAGCTCAAAACAATAAATTCTAATCTCAATAGTATGCTCAATAAATGCTTACGTTTTAAAACGTAAGACAAACAACCGCAAAGATATATTAAAACAACAATAAATAAATTTAATTCAATCATTAGTTTTAATAGTTTAAATAAAACATTGGTCTTGTATACCAAAATTAAGTAATTAGCTTTTAAAACTTCAGAGAAAAGAGAACCTCTTATCAACAATCTCCAAAATTGCTATTTTTGTTAAACTATTCTCTGTATCAGCTTATTATTAATAACCCTAAATATTATTTTATCACTTAATTTTACTCAGATTAAACATCCCCTTGCCATAGGATTAACTTTATTGACACAAACAATTATTATTAGATTAACCTGCGGATTATATACATATTCATACTGATTTGCTTACATTTTATTCCTAATTATAATTGGTGGGATATTAGTACTATTTATTTACGTAACAAGATTAGCCTCTAACGAGTTATTTTCGTTCTCAATCATAAATTTTGTATTATCTATTTTTCTCTTAAGAATCACACTAATAATTATTATATTTATAGATAAAACAATTTTATTATTAAATAATATTGAAATAATAAAGTTTAATACAAATAACTTATTTATAGAAAACGAATTAAGATTAAATAAACTTTATAATAATCCAACAATAAATATCACTTTAATAATAATAAATTACCTCCTATTAACCTTAATTGTAATTGTCAAAATTGTTAATATTAATTATGGGCCCCTTCGACAAAAATTTTAACTAATGAATAAACCTATACGCTCAAGCCACCCATTACTTAAAATTGCAAATAACGCCCTAGTAGATTTGCCCGCGCCATCAAATATCTCAGCATGATGAAATTTTGGGTCGCTATTAGGACTTTGTTTAATTATTCAAATTTTAACCGGTCTATTCCTAGCCATGCATTACACAGCTGATATTAACATAGCATTCAACAGTGTTACCCACATCACCCGGGACGTTAATTATGGCTGATTAATCCGAACATTACATGCCAATGGAGCATCATTTTTTTTTATTTGTATTTACTTACATATTGGGCGAGGACTTTATTACAGATCTTATATATTTATACACACGTGAAGAGTAGGGGTAATTATTTTATTTTTAGTTATAGCAACAGCATTTATAGGATACGTTTTACCTTGAGGACAAATGTCCTTTTGAGGAGCAACAGTTATTACGAACCTTCTATCGGCCATTCCCTACCTAGGTACGATATTAGTCCAATGGCTATGAGGAGGATTCGCGGTTGATAACGCCACTTTAACACGATTCTTCACATTTCATTTTCTGCTTCCGTTCATTGTAGCGGCCGCTACAATAATCCACTTATTATTTCTCCATCAAACAGGATCAAACAATCCCCTAGGGATTAATAGAAATTTTGATAAAATTCCCTTTCATCCCTACTTTTCTTTTAAAGACATTATTGGATTTATTTTAATAACATTTACATTATTAATAATCACGTTATATACTCCTTACGGTCTGGGAGATCCTGATAACTTTATCCCGGCTAACCCATTAGTAACACCAGTTCATATTCAACCCGAATGATACTTCCTATTTGCCTACGCGATTCTTCGGTCAATTCCCAACAAATTGGGGGGAGTAATTGCCCTAGTAATATCTATCGCAATCCTATTCATTATACCTTTTTATTTTATAAGAAAATTCCGAGGGTTACAAACATACCCCATTAACCAAATATTGTTTTGATCTATAGTAACAATCATCATTCTATTAACATGAATCGGGGCACGACCTGTCGAAGATCCTTATATCCTTGTAGGACAAATCTTAACAGTTTTATATTTCACCTATTATATAATTAATCCCCTCACGCACCATGCGTGAGATAAATTAATTTATTAATTAATGAGCTTGAACAAGCGTATGTTTTGAAAACATAAGATAATAATAAGTTATTATTAATTTTACTAATTTTATTTAACTACAATAAATTAATTCATATAAAAGCTTTTATCCCCAACGCAAAAAATAAAAAATTTAGGGCCAAGGGTAAATAACTTTTTCAAGCTAAATATATTAATTTATCATAACGGTAACGAGGTAAAGTCCCGCGCACCCAAATAAACAAAAAAGAAATAAAAACCAACTTAACAAAAAATATAATTCTGAATACATTAGCACCAAGAAAAACTACAGAATACAATATTCTCATAAACAAAATTCTAGCATATTCGGCTAAAAAAATTAGAGCAAACCCACCACTTCTGTATTCAACATTAAACCCAGAAACTAGCTCAGATTCCCCCTCGGCAAAATCAAAGGGGGTACGATTTGTTTCGGCTAATATAGAAGTAATTCATGCCAAAGAAATTGGGATAAATATAAAAATAAATCAAATATAATTTTGATAAATACTGAAATCAAATAAATTAAATCTACCAGTTATAAAAACTAAAGACAATATTAACAAAGCTATTCTTACTTCATAAGAAATTGTCTGCGCAACCGCCCGCAGCCCACCCAAAAGAGCATAATTAGAATTAGAAGATCAGCCAGCAATTATTACTGTGTAAACCCCTATTCTTGTGCAGCATAAAAAAAATAAAAGTCCTAAATTAAAATTATACAAATTTGTCAAATAAGGGAAAATTATTCAAATTAATAAAGATAAAAATAATCTAATTACGGGGGATATATAATAACTTAAATAATTAGATACAATAGGGTAAGTCTGCTCCTTAGTAAATAATTTAATAGCGTCACAAAAAGGCTGAGGAATACCGCAAAACCCAACTTTATTAGGACCCTTACGAATCTGAATATAACCTAAAACTTTCCGCTCCATTAATGTTAAAAAAGCAACACCCACTAATACCGTAATAATCAAAATTAAACTACTTAACATAACTACAAAAAAATCTCTAATATATAATATTATTACATGTAAAAAATTCACATTATTGAATTCTAAATTCAACGCACTAATCTGCCAAAGTAATCAAAATTAATTTTATTCAACAAAAAAAAATTAGTTTTCATGATTGGTCCTTTCGTACTAAATCAAAATATATTTTTAAGGATAGAAACCGACCTGGCTCACGCCGGTCTGAACTCAAATCATGTAAAGATTTAAAGGTCGAACAGACCCACCTAATTAGCTTCTGCACTAAAAAATTACTTTAATTCAACATCGAGGTCGCAATCTTCATTATCGATATGAACTCTCCAATAAAATTACGCTGTTATCCCTAAGGTAACTTATTCTAAAAATCGATAACACCGGATCAAAAATTAATCATTAATTAATGTTTTAAAATCAAAAGAGTTAAATTCATCTTCCTGTCACCCCAACAAAATAATATTATTAATAAATAAAAAATTTTTATCTAAATAAATTTTATTAATTAATTATAAAGTTCTATAGGGTCTTCTCGTCCTCCAAACAAATTTCAGCTTTTTAACTGAAAAATTAAATTATTACTTTGTAATAATGAGACAGTTTATACCTCGTTCAACCATTCATTCCAGCCTTCAATTAAAAGGCAAATGATTATGCTACCTTTGCACAGTCAATATACTGCGGCCCTTCAATCTATCAGTGGGCAGGTTAGACTTTATATTATAAACAAAAAGACATGTTTTTGATAAACAGGCGGGTATAATATTGCTGAATTCCTTATTATTATCTAGATATAAATTTTATACCAACAAAAAAATAATACTAATTTTATCATTATTACTATTAAACAAAATTAATTAAAACTCTTTAATAAAAAATCTAAATCAAAATAAATTATATTTTTTTTAAAAAAAATTAATTATAACACTTTTTAAAAAGATAAAAATTTCTAATCCTACTAATTATAAAATTATTAATTAATAAATTATAGATAAAAATTCTAAGCTTATCCCCAGAATTCATTTTATTTTAAATAAATTAAATTAATCAAATTAAAGTAATCTAATAAAAATAAATAAATTAAATTCAAATCTTAAAGAACCAGATATCTTTGATAACGACTAACGTATAATCACTAAAATTCTATTAAAAATAATTTTGCAACAAAAAGATTCATAAAAATTTAGCTCCATCAAATTCGGGAAAAATAAAAATAAGTATTTATATTTTAATAAACCCTGATACAAAAGGTACAAAAAATTAATTCTTCTTATTTAATAATACTTTATATTAAATTTTCCGTTACCGTAATAATTTACTATTACTAAAATTATTTAATCAAAAAAAATACATAAACAAAAAATTAAATATACTTAAATTATATATAAATATAAACCAATAAAAAAAGTAAACATAAACTAATCAAATTAAATCGAATTGCACGACACTCTTTTCAGTGTAAATGAAATGCTTTACTAATAAAGCTTCAATTTGCATTCTAGATACACCTTCCGGTACATCTACTATGTTACGACTTATCTTTAATTAAAAAGAGCGACGGGCGATATGTACATGCTTTAGAGCTCGTATCAACTAAAATATATATTTCAATTTACTATTAAATCCACCTTTAATATAATTTTACAAGTTTATTTCCATTTAAATTAATTTATTGTAACCCATTACCTCTTAATTATAAGCTACACCTTGATCTGAAATAAATTTTTATAAAAATGAAAGAAAATTATTTTCTTATAAAATATTCTGATAACAACGGTATATAAGCTAAACAAAATCAAGTAAAATTTATCGTGGGCTATCGATCACGGAACAGGTTCCTCTAAATAGATTAAAGCACCGCCAAATTTTTTAGGTTTCAAGATCATAACTATTACTACCCAGGTTTTTATCCACATTTATTATAATAGGGTATCTAATCCTAGTCTTTAAATAAAAAATTTCGTAGATTCATTTAAATAAAAAAAATATATATTAAATTTAAAATTTCACCTATAAACTAATTAATTAATTTAATTAAAATAAAACTTACTACTAACCAAGAATTATTACTTGCACAACTTGTATAACCGCGAATGCTGGCACAAAATTATTCTGAACTCAAATTTTTACCAAATCGAAATAACTTTCAAATTTAAAACTAAATACTGCGAATAAATCCTAACATAATTATTAAAATCTTGTAAACTCGCGCAAAAACTTACATGTAAAATAAAAAAATAGTAAAATAAAAGTCAAAATCAAACTTTATTCCCAATACATAACCCCTCAAGCATCAAAAGCTTACCTGTGGTTTAATGAAAACAAATAAATAAATTTATGCAAATTCCCACTTCATACCATTCGTATTTATCCCTGCCCCCAGGTAAAATTGTTTACTTAAATTAATCTAATGACTAGAACAGTAATAAAATTAATGAATGTATTTCATTTATATAACTATTATATCGCATTATTAWTAAAAATATAAAATATGGTTCAACGAATAAACCTTGTGTTAAATA